AAAACCAACGAAGGGATAAAATAAAATACCCGTCTTCACAATAAATCCACGGATCTAGAAATTCATTTCGGACAATTGAACCTTCTCAAACTGTTTCTTTTTAAGAACCAAAAAGATTTGTGCCAAAACAACAGATGCCAAAAAGAACAAAAGGCCTTGGACACGTAATGGATCTTGAAGTACTATTTCTGCATCTCCCTGCCCAAATCCACCCACATTAGGATTACTTGTTAATGGTTGATCAAGTTTGATAGATTCGCCCTCTGAAACACGAAGTTCTGGTCCTGGGGGGATAATATCAACCACTTCACGTCCGTCCGATGCATTGGCTATGGTTATTTCGTACCCCCCTTTTTCTTTTCGTATGATTTTGCTTACTATACCCGCCGCTGTAGCATTATAAACTGTATTGTTACTTTTGGTTCCGTCGGGATAAATCTGACCCCTTCCCCTGTTACCACCTACGTATATTGGATATTTTAAGAAGTGAATATCTTTGTTAGTCGCGGGGTCCGGGGAAAGAATAGGAAAAGTGATTTCACTATATTTCTGCCCAGGCACTGGCCCTATCACAAGAATGTTTTTTTTAGCGGGACGGTAGTTCTGAAAAGACAGATTGCCTATCTTTTCTTTCATCTCGGGCGAAATACGATCGGGGGGGGCTAATTCAAACCCCTCTGGTAAAATAAGAACGGCCCCTACATTCAAAGCCCCCTTTTTACCATTAGCAAGAACTTGTTTCAGTTGCATATCATAAGGAATTCTAACAACTGCTTCAAATACAGTATCAGGAAGTATGGCCTGTGGAACCTCAATATCCACAGGCTTATTAGCTAAATGGCAATTGGCACATACAATACGACCAGTTGCTTCTCGTGGATTTTCAAAACCCTGCTGCGCAAAAATGGGATACGCATTTGAAATGGATGCCCGAGTTATTATATATATCATGAACGATACGGAAATGAATCGAGTAATCTCTTCCTTTATCGAAGAAAGGGTATTTCTAATTTGCATGGTCCAATCGTTGATGCTGAAAATTTCTACAATAAAATTTGGTGGGTCACTAGTATAGTTCCCCATCCACGATTCTGCTATTTACTGAAATAATTTTACTGGAATATCAGATTACTGGAATATAGGAGGAATCCTCGCGATGGGTAGAAAGAGTAAGGTAAGTACGCCTTTGAATGTTTTGCTTATGTACAAAGTCTGAAACATTCTAATTGGATCAGTGAATCGTTTTTCAGTCATTCATTGAATGATAAATCACTACAAGTGACGGAGATACACGATTTAAATAACGAAAAATCCAATATTTCAAAATTGTATCTAAAATGACTGGAAAAGTGGAAACAAGACCAGATATAATTTGATCATTATGAGCAAATCCAAAATCGTTGTAGACATAGCCAATCATTAGTTCCCAACCGTGGGGCGAATGGAATCCGATACATAAATCAGTTACTAAAAGAATCGAAAAGGCTTTTATTGTGTCGCTTAAATTATATAGGAATTCTTGAACCCAAGAGTTAAGAATAACAAGTTCCTCATTACCCAGAATAGAATAACCGCTTAGAATAACGAAACAGATTATATTTGTCGAGAAGTGCAAAATCGTATGGATATGATCCTCGTCGTGCATCTTGATCAATTGGATTGTTTCTTTGTGGAGCCCTATACGAAGCTTTTGTAGATGCCTTTCCGGGAATTCCTTTATCATTTCGTCCAAGAGGAATAGTTCCTCTAATTCTATGAATTTTTCTAGAATACTCTTTTCTTGAATATCATTCAAGAAAGTTTCGGATTGCCTAGTATTCCACCAATTAGTAATCCAAGATTCCAGACTTTTATTAAATGAGAGAGAAATCCACCAGGGCAAGAATACTAAAAATACTATAGATGAGAGATATCTAATGGGAATGGGGGCGTTCTTTTTTGTCATTTTTTCATCTGTGAATTGTTACTGAAACCACCTCATTTGTTGACTCTATTCGATCTACTATTTCTATCCAAGCATGAGTTCTATTATAAGGTATCGCGCCTATGAATCGAGTCTCGGTTTTTTAGTTGTGATTCAGCGGTTAGTCCTTGAATCTAGTGTAGAAAAAATGCAAAAATAGAAGAAGAATCCATTTCGAATTCGAATGAAGAAATAATCAAAAAATATTGTTTCCAGATATCTCAATTGATCAAATATTCGAAGCAATTCCCCCCCCCTTTTCGATGAATGCCCAAAAGATTCAAATTCAAATAATGAATATTATTCGGATTTCGAAATGAAAGAACTTCCTTTCTAGTAAGAATTAAAATATAAAATATTTCGAAAAAAAAAAATTCGCAGGCTGTCCAGAGCATAATCCAGGAATATTTGAAAGAATATTTGAGAGAATTTTCTGAAGAATATTGTGATAATCAAAACCGAGTGGCAAAAAAAGAAAGAAAAGTTCTCATTATAAGAGATCCAATTGTTTGGTCATTAAGAAAGACAAACGAAAGGATAAAAAGGGTCCATTACCAAAAGAAAATAGAGATAATTTCCAAGATATAATCTATCCATATCTAACGTATGAATTCAAAATATTGACAAAAAAAAAGATAAATTTTTTATTCCGAAAAGTTTTGATATATGAGATCAATCTATTATTTCGATTTGTTACTTCTTTTGTTACTGAATTGAATTGAGTGGGGATTTCCATACGCAAAAAAACCATTTTTTTACAGACAAAAACGGTTTCGTTTTATGTTATGGCTGTTCCATACACGTTTGCCCTGCTTTGGCCCGACTGGACATTCTGAAGAAACTTCAATTAAGTAAGTTATGCTATAGAAAAAAAAAAAAAGGAGGATTATTGGGTTTGTTCCTCCTGCTGAGAAAGCATTTATTTTTCAGTTCATTTTTATTTTTCAAAATACTTCAATCGGTACGCGCAAGAAATAGGCCAATTCCGCAGCCTTTTGCTCAATTTCTCGCGGAGTCAAATTCTCATCAGTACGAGTCAACGGAATAGCCCCCAGGCCTCTAATTTCCATATAAAGGACACGACGAGCGTAAATACCCTCTTTCACTTCTATTCTGATGGACTGAATATCTTTCATAAGGAATCGTAGAAAGATGCGGCGATTTTTTCCAGGAAATCCCCAACGAAAAATACACACTATTCCTTCTTTTCGATCAAATCGATCATAACCGCTACCGACATTCCATGTAATTGTGCACCACAAATAGGAACTAACAAAGAGACCCGCGATCCCGTAGAAAGACATTACGATCCCTTGTGGGAAAAAACGGATTTGCTGAGACGGAAATAAAGATATCAAATTCCTATCAAGATAACTAGAAATTCCAACCAATAAGAATCCTAATGAACCTAAAAAAAGGATAAAGGCCCAGCAGAAATTACTTGTTTTGCGAGATCCTGCTATAAATTCTATCCATATATATTCTGATCGCCAACTCATACATACTCGATCCAGTTGCATTTTCTTGGAATTGAGGGAATAACAAAAATCAATTTGACTTTACTTTTTTTTTTGTTTCCGAAGTAACTTTCATCAACTAGTACTATTCTGATGTGAACTTTTAGCAGTAATTCATCAAATTAGTTAGATATAATAAAATAAGAACATCCCCTTCATAGGATTCCCTATAGATAGATACATATAGATTAGATAGCTACATACATATAGATACATTGACTTAAATTTCAGACATGAGCTCGGATCCTGGCCTATTTTTGAAAATAGATAGAATTCATTTACCATTTACCCATATATCCTGTTTATGCATGCATAAGAGCTCTTTCATTTATGTTCGCAGAAAGCCGCCTGTTATTTGTTATTGTTATACAATACTCTACTAAATGGATATCCGTGCCGTGTTTGCTAAGTCTTGAAAAAAAAAAAAAAAACTAGAGGAGATTTGACCACATCGGATTTACAAAATCTTATTTTTTTGAACATGAAGAAATAAAGAAGCCATTGCAATTGCCGGAAATACTAGGCCCACTAACGGCACAAAAATAGAGGGTAAGTTGTTGAGAATTGTCATAGAATGGGTACCTCGATTTAATATTTGTACCTCTTATTATTATAAATATATCTTATAATAATTCTAATTCATATTAGAATTCGTATAGAAGTATACTAAGTATATATACTAAGTATATCTAAGTGAGTCTATAGAATAAGTGCAAGGAATGTAGAACTAAATAAACGGACTTATTCATCTTTCTACATGAAATATATGTTATGTATGATAATCCACTTTCTTTATTATTCTATTCTTACTTCTTTTATTTTTCTATTGTTCTTATATTCTAATTTCTTTTTGAATATTTAATAGAAAAAGAGTTTTTTACCAAATTCCCAAAAGGTTCGTTAGAATCCGATCCAATATCCAATATCCAATAGCAGGGATTCTTAGAAAAAATGGGAATTCTTGGGAGATATAGAAAGATGCAAGATTCTATATTTTTTCTATATTTGAGTTCTATATATACATATGCAAAATACATATGCAAAAGGGGACCACGAAATTCGTTTTATTTGCCTTGCCTCCTAATTCTAAGGAAGAATTCGCTTTTTATGTTGTTTTGTTTTGTTGATAGAGGGTTACTGATTAGTAATCAGGAATATCGGTAAAAAAAAAATAATTATCCGCATGATTCTTTATACAAATACAATTAAATCTTATGTCACCAAAGAAAAGTCCATTCTTTATTTATTTTGATTCTGATAAATTAACTAACTAATTGTTCACCACAAAAAAAAATTAACTTAAGATTCTACTTGATTGAATTTTATTCAAAGGAAAAAAAGCGTGGAGCTGAAATAACTCACTCAGAACACCTTTTAAAGGATTACGTGGTACGATTAGATCGAATAAGCCCTTATGGAATAAATATTCAGACGCTTGTGAACCTTCAGGTACTGCCTTATTCAATGTTTGTTCAATTACTCTTTTACCCGCAAAGGCAATATAGGCATTCGGTTCGGCA